TTACGAAGATTCTGATCTGGAGACCCATCAAGAGAATTGGGAATTGGGAAGACTGAAAGAAGAGAAAAAGAAAAGAATGAATTTGTGGGTTGAAAAAACTTTTGTCACTTTTTTTTTCGATTATCAACGATGGAATCGTCCATTACGATATATAAAAAATGATAAATTAGAAAATGCTTTACGCAATGAAATGTCACAATTCTTTTTTTTTACATGTACAAGTTATGGGAAACAAATAATATCCTTTACATACCCGCCCAGTTTATCTACTTTTTCGGAAATGCTAGAACAAAGAATTTCTTTGTACATAATAGAAAAACTATATGACGAAGATCTTTCTAATTCTTGGATTTATACTAATGAAAAAAAAAAGTGCAATTTGAACAATGAATTGAGAAGCCGAATCCAAATTCTAGAAAAAAGTGAGGAATCCCCTAGTCTGGATATGCTTGAAAAAAGAACCATATTATGCGATGATGAAAAAAGAACAAAATGCTTGCCAAAAGCATATGATCCTTTTTTCAACGGACCATATCGAGGAACGAGAAAAAAATTAGATTCACGTGAAATCATGAATACTTATACAGATACAGATACAGAAGATTTAGTAGAATTTTTTTTTATAAATAAGATTCATGATCTAATTCTTAATGATTCCGTAGAACTCCACCGTCAATCATTTTTGAATTCTACAGAAGAAAAAGGAATTGATTCAGAAAGTCAAGCAAAATATTTGCAATTTGTATTTGATGTAATTACAACACATACAAAAGATGAAAAAACAATGAAAAATCAATCTATTGGAATTAGAATAGAAGAAATCAGTAAAAAGGTTCCTCGATGGTCATACAAATTAACCGAGAATTTGGAAGAAGAAGAAGAAGAAAATAACGAAGAATTGGAGGAAGAAGATTATGAGATTCATTCAAGAAGAGCCAAACGTGTGGTAATTTATAACGATAATGATCAGAATATCAATTCTATTTCTAGTATTCAGAATACTAGTAACAATGATCAAAATGATGATCAAACGGAAGAGGTGGCTTTGACACGTTACTCACAACAATCGGATTTTCGTCGCAATCTAATCAAAGGATCCATGCGCGCTCAAAGACGTAAAACAGTTATTTGGGACCTCTTTCAAGTAAATGTACATTCCCCGCTTTTTTTGGATCGTCTAGGCAAAACATCTTTTTTTTCGTCTTTTGATAGCAAAAAAATGAAGAATCTCATTTTTCAAAATTGGATGGGCAGAGAACAAGAATCAGAATTAAGAATCTCAAATAAAGATACAAAAGAAGAAAACGAAAAAGAGGAAAAAAAATATAAAAATGAACAGATAGAGATATCAGAAACTTGGGATAGCTTTATATTTACTCAAGTAATAAGAAGTTTGATGTTAATAACCCAATCTTTTCTTAGAAAATACATTATATTGCCTTCATTAATAATAGCCAAAAACCTTTTCCGTATGTTATTGTTTCAATCTACCGAGTGGGATGAGGATTTTCAGGAATGGGATAGAGAAAAACATATTAAATGCACCTATAATGGTGTTCAATTATCAGAAACAGAATTTCCCGAAGATTGGTTAATAAAGGGTATTCAGATAAAGATTCTATATCCTTTCTGTCTAAAACCTTGGAGAAAATCTAAGGCACGATCTAATCATAGAGATCTAATGAAAAAAAAAGAGAAAAAAATAAATTTTTGTTTTTTAACAGTCTGGGGAAGGGAAACTCCGCTTCCCTTTGGTTCTCCCCGAAAACGACCTTTTTTTTTTGAACCTATTTATAAAGAACTCCAAAAAAGAAAAAAAAAGGTGAAAAATCGATTTTTACAAGTTCTAAATATTTTCAATAAAAAAAGAAAATCCTTTCTAAGAGTTAGAAAAGAAAAAACAAAAGGGGACATCAAAATAGTTCCAGTTATCAAGCTAATAATGAAAAAACTGGAGAAAGTAAATCCAATTTTCTTATTTGAATTGAGGAAAGAAAAAGTATATGAACCGAACGAAAACAAAAAAGATTTAAAAAGGGATAATAAGATTCTTCGCGAATCGTCCGTTCTAATTCGAACGATGAATTGGTTAAATTCTTCATTAATAGAAAGAAGAATGAAAGATCTTTCTGATAAGACAATGAAAATAAGGAATCAAATTGAACGAACTGCAAAAGACAAGAAAAAAAAAGAAATAGTTCTAATTTCTTATAATAAAAGATCGGGATCACAGAAACATATTTGGAAAATATTAAAAAGGAAAAATATCCGATTAATGCGTAAATCACACTACTTTATCAAATCATTCATTGAAAAAATATACATAGATATTTTGCTATGTACCATTACCATTTCTAAGATCAATGCACAAATTTTCTTTGAATTAACAAAAAAGATCTTTAATAAATCCATTTACAACAATGAAATAAATAAAGAAATAAATAAAGAACAAGAAGGAATTGATGAAACAAATCAAAATACAATGAATTTTGTTTTGACTCTAAAAAAATCGTTTTCAAATACTGATAATACTGAGAATAGCAATCAAAATCCCAATACTTATTGGAACTTATCTTCTCTGTCCCAAGCATATGTATTTTACAAAATATCACAAAACCAATTACTTAATAAGTATCAATTGAGGCCTGTGCTTCAATATCAAGGGAGCTCTCCTTTTTTTAAGGATAATCTCAAAGACTATTGTATGATACACGGAATCTTTAATTCCAAATCAAGACATAAGAAAATTCATACATATGTAATGAACGAATGGAAAAACTGGTTAAAAGGTCATTATCAATACGATTTATCTCAAAAAAAGAGTTCTCGATTAGTACCTAAAGAATGGCGAAATAGAATAAATCAACGTCGTATGATTCAAAACAAGGAATCAATACAATTGGATTTATATAAAAAATACCAATTCATTGATTCCATGAAAAAAAATGACTATGCAGCGAATTCATTTATGAGTCAAAAAGAAAAATGGAAAAAACATTACAGATATGATCTTTTATCATATAAATACATAAGCCTCCCTAATTTATACATTTCTGGATCAACATTAGAAAGAAACGGGGACCAAGAAATTCCATATAATTTCAATACATCGAAACCTGAATCATTTTATGTATTGGTAAGTATACCTAGTAATGATTATATAGAAAAAGGATATATTATTGATAGGAATACAAATTTGGATAGAAAATATTTTGATTGTAGAATTCTTCATCTTTGTTTTAGAAAAAATATTGAGATCTGGGCCAATGCACATATTGGCATCAAGATTCAGAAAAATACTAAGACTGAAATTCATAATTTAAAAAAAATGGAAAAAAAAGATCTTTTTTTTCCTACAATTCATCAAGAGATCAAACCATGCAATCAAAAAAGTTTCTTTTTTGATTGCATGGGAATGAATAAAGAAAGGTTATATGATACCGCATCAAATCATGATACTATATCCAATCTAGAAACTTGGTTCTTCCCAGAATTTGTGCTACTTTTTGATGTATATAAGATTCAACCTTGGATCATCCCAATCAAATCACTCTTTTTTCATTTTTCTAGAAATGACAAAAGTAAAAACATTAACATAAATCCAAAGAAATCATCTAAGAAAAAAAAAGATCTTGAATTAGGAAATTCCAAGCAGGAAGAAAACGAACAACAGGTCCAAGGAAATCTTGTATCGAATCTACTAAAACAAAAAAATAAAAAAGCTGTTGAAGAAGATTACGCAAGATTAGAAATGAAAAAGGGTATTAAAAAAAAACAATATAAGAACAAGAATGAAAAGAATGAAATGGAACTAGATTTCTTTTTGAAAAAATATTTACTTTTTCAACTAAGATGGGCTGATCCCTTGAGTAAAAAAATAATGAAAAATATCAGGATATATTGTCTCCTACTTAAACTGATAAATCCAAATGAAATTGCTATATCTTCGATTCAAAGAAATGAAATAAATATAAATGAAATGCTAATTCAAAAGGACCTAGTTTTTGCAGAATTGATAAGAAAGGGAATATTTATTATTGAACCAATTTGTCTATCTATACGAAGGGACGAAAAATCTATTATATATCAAACTATGGATATTTCATTGGTCGATAATAAGAGGTACCAAACAAATGAAAAATACACAAAAAAAAGATATATTGAGAAAGGGGGGTTTGAAAAATTCATTGCAGGACGCAGCAACATATTTTTGAGTGGAGACAAAAATCATTATGATTTACTTGTTCCTGAAAATATTCTATCTCCCAGACGTCGTAGAGAATTTCGAATTCGAATTTGTTTCAATTCCCGGAATTTGAATGTTGTGGATAGAAATACAATATTTTGCAATGAAAACAAAATAAGAAACTGTGGACAATTTTTGAATGAGGACAAACATATTAATACAGATAGAAAAAATTTCATGAAATTCAAATTGTTTCTTTGGCCCAATTATCGATTAGAAGATGTAGCTTGTATGAATCGCTATTGGTTTGATACCAATAACAGCAGTCGTTTCAGTATGTCAAGAATACATATGTATTCACAATTCAGAATGAATTCAATTCCAATGAAAAATGAAAAAATTTATAGTAGATTTCCTACATATCGTGTAACATATTTGGTAGATGAAAACCGAAATATATACACTGTGTAACATTCTAATACATGATGCTGATTTCATAGTGTATAAAATTTAACTAGGAAGAGCGGAATCCTTTTAAGTAAAAAGAAATTGTTCTCTTTCGTGAATACATATATGTTTTGTATATTTGATCCAAATATACAAAACATAAACCACATAAATAAAAAACAAAGTAGTATATGAATGAAATCCAATTTTGATGTATACTAGATGAAAATAATTGGCATAAGAAATATTATTATTTTTCCTGATCGATAAAATTCACAGAAAAGAAAGATAGAAATCTTAATTTATGGTCAAAAATTCATTCATCTCAGTTATTACACAAGAAGAAAAAGAAGAAAATAGTGGGTCTGTTGAATTTCAAGTATTCCATTTCACCAGTAAGATACGGAGACTTACTTCACATTTAGAATTGCACAAAAGAGATTTTTTATCGCAAAGGGGTCTACGAAGAATTCTGGGAAAACGTCAACGATTATTGACTTATTTGTCAAATAAAAACAAAGTCCGTTATAAGAAATTAATGGATCAGTTAGATATTCGGGAACCAAAAACTCGTTAATTAAATTTGAATTTCTTATTTGAGTTTCTTATTCTTTTCTTATTATTATCCTTGTTCTTTTTTATTTTTTTCATTATTTTTTTATTAGTTCAGTTATTATTTTTTTTTTTATTTTAAGAAATTCATGAAATAATGGATTAAGGAAAAAAATATGACTGTACCGGCTACAAGAAAAAATTTCATAATAGTCAATATGGGTCCTCACCACCCATCAATGCATGGTGTTCTTCGGCTAATCGTTACTCTGGATGGTGAAGACGTTATTGACTGTGAACCTATATTGGGCTATTTACACAGAGGGATGGAAAAAATAGCGGAGAACCGAACAATTATACAATATTTGCCTTATGTAACACGTTGGGATTATTTAGCTACTATGTTCGCAGAAGCAATAACAGTAAATGCACCAGAACGATTGGAAAGTGTTCAAGTGCCTAAAAGGGCCAGTTATATCAGAGTTATTATGCTGGAGCTGAGCCGTATAGCCTCTCATTTGTTATGGCTTGGCCCTTTTATGGCCGATATCGGTGCACAGACTCCCTTTTTCTATATTTTAAGAGAGAGGGAATTAATATATGATCTATTCGAAGCCGCCACAGGTATGCGGATGATGCATAATTATTTCCGCATCGGAGGAGTAGCTGCGGATTTACCTTATGGCTGGATAGATAAATGTTTTGATTTCTGTGATTATTTTTTAACAGAAGTTGTTGAGTATCAAAAACTCATTACGCGAAATCCCATTTTTTTGGAACGAGTTGAAGGAGTGGGCATTATTGGTGGGGAGGAGACAATAAATTGGGGTTTATCAGGACCAATGTTACGAGCTTCTGGAATCCAATGGGATCTTCGTAAAATTGATCGTTATGAGTGTTACAATAAATTTGATTGGGAAGTCAAATGGCAAAAAGAAGGCGATACATTAGCTCGTTATTTAGTAAGAATCGGTGAAATGCAAGAATCCATAAAAATCATTCAACAGGCTCTAGAAGGAATTCCTGGGGGACCTTATGAGAATTTAGAAAAGCGACGTTTTCATAGGACAAAGAATTCCGAATGGAATAATTTTGAATATAGATTTCTTGCTAAAAAACCTTCACCCAATTTTGAATTGTTAAAACAAGAACTTTATGTAAGGGTAGAGGCCCCAAAAGGAGAATTAGGAATTTATTTAATAGGGGATAGTAGCGTTTTCCCCTGGAGATGGAAAATTCGTCCACCCGGTTTCATCAATTTGCAAATTCTTCCCCAGCTAGTTAAAAGAATGAAATTGGCTGATATCATGACGATACTAGGTAGTATAGATATCATTATGGGGGAAGTTGATCGTTGAAATGATAATTGATACGACAGAAGTACAAACTATTCATTCTTTTTATAGATTAGAATCCTTAAAAGAAGTCTATGGACTCATATGGATTTTTATCCCCATTTTAACCCTTGTCTTAGGAATCACAATGGGCGTATTAGTCATTGTGTGGTTAGAAAGAAAAATATCTGCAGCAATACAACAACGTATTGGACCTGAATATGCCGGCCCATTAGGAATTCTTCAAGCTTTAGCGGATGGGACCAAACTCCTTTTGAAGGAGGATCTTCTTCCATCTAGAGGTAATATTCGTTTATTTAGGGTCGGACCTTCTATAGGGTTTATATCAATTCTACTAAGTTATTTAGTAATTCCTTTTGGATATCACCTTGTTTTAGCGGATCTCAGTATAGGTGTTTTTTTATGGATTGCCTTTTCAAGTATTGTCCCCATTGGTCTTCTTATGTCAGGATATGGATCAAATAATAAGTATTCCTTTTCAGGCGGTCTACGAGCTGCAGCTCAATCTATTAGTTATGAAATACCATTAACTCTATGTGTGTTAGCAATATCTCTACGTGCGATTCGTTGGAACATGAACTTTTTTTTATCTCTTTTCTAGAAAAGAGAAAAGAAATGAATTGAAATTTCAATACAATACAATATAAATAGAATTCAATATGTAAAATGTAAATAGGAATATGAAATAAGAGAAGAAAAAAAAAGATTTTTTTTCTTCTCTTAATTTCTTTATCTTCACTTACTTTATAAAGTATAAAGTAAGTGAAGATAAAGAAATTGAATGTCTTGAATAAATATCTTCATCTTTTTTATTAAACATTTCAGTTCGATGAATTAAACCAGATAGTTATATGAGTGAAACAAAACTGCTCCTCAATTTGCAGTAAAACAATAAGAATCTCATTCCCTAGGTACAAGAAGAAAATTGAAGTAAACATAAGTTGTTTACCCCAAGATTTAGATTATTTTATTAGTCGTCATATCTTGAAGCGGATGCAAAAGATCAACTGTATTTCTTACTATACTGGGGATCAATCAAAAAGAAGTGGGCAGTTAGGAACACCAAAGTACGCAAAGGATGAGTAATAGAAATAATGTAAGGTATCAAAAAAAGGGATTTTTGCATAAAACTTTGCATAAAACGAATCATAATAAGGGCTTGAAGTTGGTAGAAACGATCAAGTAGTACTTCCCCACGATTCCGATCTAGAGTATGCTACTATTCACTTCTTAAATAAATGACTATCAAGAACGAATTAATCCTTTATTTTCTTTCCTTTTTTTTAGTTTTCAAAAAGAAGAACAGGAACAAGACAAATAGAATGCAATACAATAATAGAATAAAAAAGAATAAAACGGGAATAATAAGAAAATCTTTCTTTCTTCATACATATGCATATGGGAATTCTTATCATGATTCATTAACTAATGCCAATTCTTTATATTTATGAATATAACGAGTATTTGATTGAAGGATTAAGTTATTGCTGAACAAAGATAAATTTTGATTATTTTCATTATCATATCATTATAAGGGATGAGATCAATTCGGAAGTGCTTTTTCTTATTATAGCAGACAGAATCTTATTGGTCGAATTGAGGACTCTCCAACCTCTAATTTATCTTTACATTGTATTTACCTAGGGTCCAAGGAGAGCAATAATACTGAACCAGTCCTTACCTTACATTTCTTTGTGGCCATAGAGGAGCCGTATGAAGCTTAGGTTTCATGTACGGTTTTGGAATAGCGATGGGAGCAGTGATGTTATCATCGACTATAATTATCTAACAGTTCAAGTACAGTTGATATAATTGAGGCACAGTCCAAATATGGTTTTGGGGGATGGAATCTGTGGCGTCAGCCCATAGGGTTTCTAGTTTTCCTAATGTCTTCTCTAGCAGAATGTGAAAGATTACCCTTTGATTTACCAGAAGCAGAAGAGGAATTAGTAGCAGGTTATCAAACCGAATATTCAGGTATAAAATACGGGTTCTTTTATCTTGCTTCTTACCTAAATCTATTAGTTTCTTCATTATTTGTAACAGTTCTTTACTTAGGTGGGTGGAATTTTTCTATTCCGTACATATCTCTTACTGAACTCTTTGGAATAAATAAAATGTTTAGAGTCTTTGTAATAGCAATTAGTATCTTTATTACATTAGCTAAAGCTTATTTGTTTCTGTTCATTCCTATCACAACAAGATGGACTTTACCTAGGATGAGAATGGATCAATTATTAAATCTTGGATGGAAATTTCTTTTACCTATTTCTCTAGGTAATCTATTATTGACAACCTCTTTTCAACTCGTTTCACTATAAACTCTAAATAAAAATAAGAAATTAAGAGAAAACAATAATGAATATTCTATATTCATAACTTATCTCAACCAAGAGAAAGAAACATAAATTTTATTCATGGATATCTATAATATGTTACCTATGGTTACTGGGTTCATGAATTATGGCAAACAAACAATACGAGCCGCAAGGTACATTGGACAAAGTTTCATAATTACCTTATCCCATACAAATCGTTTACCTGTAACTATTCAATATCCTTATGAAAAATCAATCACATCAGAGCGTTTTCGTGGTCGAATCCACTTTGAATTTGATAAATGTATTGCTTGTGAAGTATGTGTTCGCGTATGTCCAATAGACCTTCCCATTGTTGATTGGAAATTTGAAAAAGATATTAAGAAAAAACAATTGCTTCATTATAGTATTGATTTTGGTGTCTGTATATTTTGCGGTAACTGTGTCGAGTATTGTCCAACAAACTGTTTATCGATGACTGAAGAATATGAGCTTTCCACTTATGATCGTCACGAATTGAATTATAATCAAATTTCTTTAGGTCGGTTACCCATTTCAATAATTGGAGATTACACAATTCAAACAGTTATGGATTCAACAAATAAAATGAAAAAATAAAAACCCCTTGCTTGGTTCAAGGACGATTACCAATTACTAAGATTTGGTTTGGAATAAAGTAGGATTAGTCAAATAACTTTATTTTATCTATCTAATGATATTCATTTTTTTTCATTCAATTAGTAAGGTATCATATAAAAGAATAGTTCCTTTCCTGGACCCTTAGTAAGGTCATGAAATATTTCGACTTATTTATTTATCTTTTATTTCATAATGGATTTACCTGGACCAATACATGATATTCTTGTAGTATTTCTGGGATCAGTTCTTATATTAGGAGGTCTGGGAGTAGTATTACTTACCAATCCCATTGATTCTGCCTTTTCATTGGGATTGGTTCTTGTTTGTATATCCTTATTCTATATTTCATTGAATTCCTATTTTGTAGCTGCCGCACAGTTCCTTATTTATGTGGGAGCCATAAATGTCTTAATCATATTTGCTGTGATGTTCATGAACGGTTCGGAATATTCCAATGATTCCTATTTGTGGACCATTGGAGATAGGATCACTTCACTGGTTTGTACAAGTATTTTTTTTTCATTAATGACTACTATCCCAGATACGTCATGGTCCGGGATTTTTCGGACTACAAGATCAAATCAGATTATAGAACAGGACTTAATGAGTAACGTTCAACAAATTGGGATTCATTTATCCACAGATTTTTATCTTCCTTTTGAACTCATTTCTATAATTCTTTTAGTTTCTTTGATAGGTGCAATTACTATGGCTCGTCAATAATCTAATATAATAAGAAAGAAGAACCTCCTTTTTTAGAATTAAAGAATGAAAATGGATTTAATCTATTTTATTTCAATCTACTGTGAATATCTTCTTTTGTTCTGTAATTCTTCTATATCGGTTTAATTTTTGTTCATATTGAAATGAATCGCGATAGGTGAGGAATTTATCAATGATGTTAGAGCATGTACTTTTTCTAAGTGTTTATTTATTTTCTATCGGTATCTACGGACTGATCACAAGCCGAAGTATGGTTAGAGCACTTATGTGTCTTGAGCTTATACTGAATTCGGTGAATATAAATCTCGTCACATTTTCCGATATATTTGATAGTCGGCAATTAAAAGGAGAAATTTTCTCAATCTTTGTTATAGCCATTGCGGCTGCTGAAGCAGCTATTGGGCTAGCTATTGTTTCGTCGATCCATCGTAACAGAAAATCAACTCGTATCAATCAATCGAATTTACTGAATAATTAGTCATAATTCTTCTATTTTCACATAGAAATCAAAACATAAGACTTTTAGAAGATTCTAAATAGAATCTAATAGATTGAGAATAATAAGATAATCTAATTAGAATTCAATAGAATTGAATATTCTATTATTTTCTTATTTATTTTCTTTCTTTCATATAGATTTATGATTTAGAGTTAATAACCTATTCTATCACTAACCTAATAACAAACGTATTCATCTTATATATAAGATATCATCTTATCCTTAATTAGATTTCTATTTCTATATACTAGAATACTAGAATCTTTCTATATTTATATTAATCTATTTATTATTTATATGTATATATTTATATGAATAGATATATTAGTATAGCACATTATAAATAGTACATAAATAGTACATTATATTAAAATGAATTCTAAATTAGAAAATTAGAATTAGTTAGAATTAGACTATTTTAGATTATTTCTATTTGATTTATAGAATTAAAATTCATATTTTCTATATGAATAGGATTACTTAGAATTCCTAGAATTCTACTAAATTCTCAATTGATATTTTAAATTCTAGGAAATTGAATCAAAATTGAATGAAATTAAGACAAAAATATAGAAATTATCTAAATTAAATAAAAATTAAGATCTTATATATATATATTAATATTAATAGAAATATAAGAATATAGTTATAGTAAAATTAACATGAATTGAATTCGTAAACTCATATTTCATGGTTATTTAAATGGAAATCAAAGTATCTTGGCCCTTTCTCATAAACAGATTAGAAAATCTATTGATTCTTCAAATTTTGATAAATCATTGATTCGTCTGGTGTCTACAATGGAAAATATATTATTTATTTCATTTTATGATTTTATTTTACCAGATCGAAAATCTTTTGTGTTCAAAACTGGAATTTATAGACCCAATGTCACATTCAGTAAAGATTTATGATACATGTATAGGATGTACCCAATGTGTTCGAGCTTGCCCCACGGATGTATTGGAAATGATACCTTGGGACGGATGTAAAGCTAAGCAAATTGCTTCTGCGCCAAGAACCGAGGATTGTGTAGGTTGTAAGAGATGTGAATCCGCTTGTCCAACGGATTTTTTGAGTGTCCGTGTTTATTTATGGCATGAAACAACTCGCAGCATGGGTCTTTCTTATTGATATGTGACAAAAAACTCCACTTGAATCGTTTGATTCCTCTTTACCGATAAAAGCCCGTACTCGAGAAAAGAAAATATATTATTCTTCTCCCGAGCACGGGGTTTTCTGGTCTAATTTTATCTTGTCTTTATCACGAGTTATTTTCCTTGGTTAACAATACTTCTTGTTTTGCCCATATTCGCAGGTTCTTCGATTGTCTTTTTTCCTCATAGGGGAAATAAGGTGTATAGGTGGTATACTCTATGTATATGTATCCTAGAGCTCCTTCTAATGACCTATGTATTTTGTTATCATTTCCAATTGGACGATCCATTAACCCAATTGAAGGAGGATTTTCAATGGATCAATCTTTTTGATTTTCACTGGAGACTGGGAACCGATGGACTTTCCATAGGACCCATTTTACTGACAGGATTTATCACTACTTTAGCTACTTTAGCAGCTTGGCCAGTTACTCGAAATCCGCGATTTTTCTATTTCTTGATGTTAGCAATGTATAGTGGCCAAATAGGATCATTTTCTTCTCGAGACCTTTTACTTTTTTTCATCATGTGGGAATTAGAATTAATTCCTGTTTACTTACTTTTATCCATGTGGGGAGGAAAAAAACGCCTGTACTCGGCTACAAAGTTTATTTTGTGCACTGCCGGAGGTTCCATTTTTCTCTTAATAGGAGTTCTAGGTATGGGTTTATATGGTTCCAATGAACCAACATTAGATTTAGAAAAATTAGCTAATCAATCGTATCCTGCAGCATTGGAAATAATACTCTATTTTGGTTTTCTTATTGCTTATGCTGTCAAATCGCCGATGATACCCCTACATACATGGTTACCAGATACCCACGGGGAAGCACATTACAGTACATGTATGCTTTTAGCTGGAATCTTATTAAAGATGGGAGCATATGGATTGATTCGGATCAATATGGAATTATTAGCTCACGCTCATTCTAGATTATCTCCCTGGTTGGTCATAGTAGGAATAATACAAATCATTTATGCAGCTTCAACCTCTCTCGGTCAACGCAATTTAAAAAAACGTATTGCCTATTCTTCCGTATCTCACATGGGTTTCATAATTATAGGAATTGGTTCTCTAACTGGCATGGGACTTAATGGAGCCATTTTACAAATACTCTCTCATGGATTGATTGGTGCTGCACTTTTTTTCTTAGCAGGAACAAGTTGTGATAGAATACGTTTTGTTTATCTCGAAGAGATGGGGGGGATATCTATCCCAATGCCAAAGATATTTACCATGTTTAGTAGTTTCTCGATGGCTTCTCTTGCATTGCCAGGAATGAGTGGTTTTGTTGCAGAATTCTTAGTCTTTTTTGGAATAATTACCAGCCCAAAATATCTTTTCATACCAAAAATGTTAATTACTTTTGTAATGGCAATTGGAATGATATTAACTCCTATTTTTTTATTATCTATGTTACGTCAGATTTTCTATGGATACAAGCTATTCAATATTCCAAACTCGAATTTGATTGATTCTGGACCACGAGAACTATTTATTTCGATTTGTATCTTTCTACCTGTAATAGGAATTGGTATTTATCCTGATTTCGTTCTCCCGTTATCGGTTGACAAGGTACAAGTTCTATTATCTAATTATTTTTATAGATACTAATTCTTTTTTGAGATTCAATAATAAATGAAAATGAAATAATTTTCATTAATTGGAAATAAAGTCTTAGAATTATTTGACTTTCATATTTTCACGATTCTTCGTTGTACAATGGAAAAAAAGGAAGGTGAATTAGAATTGTAATGAGATACATCTAAAGTTTTTGAGAACCATTTGAATAATTCCTCTATTTAAACGGTTCTCAAAAACTCGCACAAATGTTCATTGTGTATCAGACGATTTTTTTATGTATTCTTCGTGTAGTTTATTTTATTGAATTAGATATTCATTGGAATGAACCATAACTATGGAACCCGATTCCTAATAGATTGATCCCAAAATAGCATATCCAAATTAGGAGAAATCCTATAGAAGCTACAAATGCCGAATTCGTGCCTTGGTCTTGCAATTTTGGATTTGTTCTAGTATGTAAATAAATTGCAAATATGGTCCAAGTAATAAATGCCCAAGTTTCCTTAGGGTCCCAATTCCAATAAGAACCCCATGCTTCATTAGCCCATACTGCTCCAGAAAGAATGCCTATGGTTAAAAAGGTAAACCCTAAACTAATGACACGATAACTCCAATAATCCAAACGCTGAATTAATTGATATTTGTAAAAATTTTGAAATGAGAGGAAAGAAGTCTTTTTTAATACACTTCCTTTTTCGTTCAAATATTCCATATCACCAAAGAAAAACGACTTCCTTAAACTGAAAAAATTCTTGTTTTTCAAAAGAGAATCGATTCTCTTTTGAAATGTAATCACTATAAGAGCAATTGATAATAATGATCCGCATAAAAGAGCTGCATAGCTCAATAGCATCATACTGACATGCATCATTAACCACTGAGATTGTAGAGCAGGTACTAATATTGCGGGTTGATGCATTTCAGTTGAAAGACCTGACGTGGCAAAACCTTGGGTAAAAATGGCACTTGGTGCAGTTATTGCGCTTAAATCATTTTTATGATTCCCAAGATACGGAATCATATGAATAATGGATAAACTCCATGAAAGGAAGATTAATGATTCATATAAATTACTTAAGGGAAAATGTCCCGAAGAAATCCAACGAATAACTAAAAACCCTGTTATAGAGAAAAAAGTAACTATCATCCCTTTTTCTGACGAATTACGTAATCCTTCGATTTCGTAGACTAATAAGTTCATCAAATGAATCATAATCACAATTGAGATGATCGAAAAGGAAATATGAGTTAATATATGTTCTAAGGTCGCAAATATCATAAAGAAGAGTCCCTTTTAAATAATTGAAATCGGGGAGGGGATTAAATAGAATATAAAATAAGATATTTTAAATATCTTATATTCTATTAGATCTATTGTGTCTATATTCTGAATATTCAATAATATTTAGATATTATTTATGCCGCCACTCGGACTCGAACCGAGATGCTCTAGCACTGCTTCCTAAGAGCAGCGTGTCTACCAATTTCACCATGGCGGCGGCTTGCCCTAAATAATAATAGGAAATTCGTGTTGAATTGTCGATATTCAATAGAGTTTAGGAAACAATGAAGAAAGATGCATTTCCATTCATATGGAAATGTTCAATATCAATAATATTTCATTAGTATCTTTGTAAGTTCAGTTTTAATAATCAACTTTTCCGTACTATAAACCTAGCTCTTGTTTATCCAAAACAGTCAAGTTTCGTTCTCAGTCGGAGTCTAAAATTCATCATTTTTTCTAACGATTTCGAGACCCAACACCTTAGTATAAAGTATAATGAAATATTCAGATTCTTCCTTGTCTATCGTAATTGTGCTTTTCTATTTCGAAAAGCACAATTCATAGGAAAGAAAAAAACATCTCACGAATTCAATATCAATCAATATAAATCTCAATAAATAGAATAAAATAAATAAAATAGAAGATAATAGAAATATAGAAAGACTATAAAAAATATAAAAAAATGAGAAAAAAAAAAAAAAGAAAATACACAATACATTAGTAAAATTGAATCATTTGTCTTCCAATTCAAAAATGGAAATTTGGAAGTTCTTTGAAACATGTCAATTAAGATTTTTCCAAGACTTTTTTTTGTCGCACAAAAAAACTTTTTGACTGTCCGGTGGAAACAGATTTAGCTAAAGAAAAAGCTTTTACTGCCTCTAAAGATCCTTTTTTTTTCCAAAGATTTCTACGAATATGCTTTTTTGACATAGAAGTACGTTTTTTTGGAACTGCCATTCAAAAGGTAGGTGACTCATTTTTATCGTTGTATGTGAAAGACATATATTGTTCAAAATCAATTACTCTTTATTAGTCATTACCTATACTTAATACTTAATTCCATAAATTTACCTCAAAGATATCATAACATACAAATAGAATAAAAAAGAATAAAAGAAAAAGATTCTAAAACGATTTTATTTTAATAGACAAATAGATTTCGATTTTCTATCTTCATTCTGATATTTACATAATGTAATAATTACATACGTATTTTATATTTATTTTTCTTTTTGAAAGGAATATATACAAAAAGAATATACAAAAAAAAGTAATGTAATTTTCATATTATTTAATAGATTTTCATATAGAATATAAGATATAATATAAGAGTCATATATACAATATTACAAATATTCATATTTCATATTAAGAATAGTAATAGAAAATATTTATCTAATTTATCTAAATAGTAAAAGAAAATAGTAAAGAATAAAATAGTAAAGTAATAAAGTAAATAGTATATAAGTATATACTAGAATAATATATATATAATATATCATGAAGAAAATCTATTATGAATAAAAATAGATTTAAAGAGTATACAAAGTATATAGAAATATATATAATATAGAATAATATAGAATATCAATTACATAATTTTACATAATTAGAATATAATGTAAAGGGAAAATCCAATTATTCAAAATCTCATATGATGTCATATTATTTCAAAAATATCTTTCTTTTCTAGAGTTTGAAGTTAGAAGTTAATTAATAACTAAGTAAGAAACTTGACTAATTATTTGATAATATTATTTGATATTTGACCAACCAATTGCAACTCTTATCTCAAATATTTGAGAGAACAAAAAGTCATATTTGTATTTTTGTATTTGATCTTTTTAATATTTTTTCTTATTGTTTTGTTCTTTTCAAAATAGATCAGAATTGGTGAATCGGAAATAATTATAAGAAAAAAGAACAATTTGTTTTCTTATGGAATATACATATAAATATGCATGGATAATACCCCTTTTTCCGCTCCCAGTTACTATATCAATAGGATTTGGACTTCTACTTATTCCGACAGCAACAAAAGATCTTCGTCGTATGTGGGCTTTCCTAAGTGTTTTACTACTAAGTATAGCTATGTGGTTTTCGGCCAATCTGTCTATTCAGCAAATAAATGGAAGTTTGACCTATCAATATCTATGGTCTTGGACCATCAATAATGATTTTTTATTAGAGTTCGGATACTTGATTGATCCACTTACTTCTATTATGTCAATACTAATTACTACTGTTGGAATCATGGTTTTTATTTATAGTGACAATTATATGTCTCACGACCAAGGATATTTGAGATTTTTTGCTCATATGAGTTTTTTCAATGCTTCAATGTTGGGATTAGTTACTAGTTCCAATTTGATACAAATTTATATTTTTTGGGAACTAGTGGGAATGTGTTCGTATTTATTGATAGGCTTTTGGTTCACACGACCCATTGCAGCAAGTGCTTGTCAAAAAGCTTTTGTAACTAATCGTATAGGAGATTTTGGTTTATTATTAGGAACCTTAGGATTTTATTGGATAACTGGTAGTTTCGAATTTCGCGATTTGTTCCAAATAGTGAATACCTTGATTCATAATAATGGGGTCAATTCTTTATTTGCTACTTTATGTGCCTTTTTATTATTTGTCGGTGCAGTTGCTAAATCCGCACAATTCCCCCTTCACGTATGGTTACCTGATGCCATGGAAGGCCCCACTCCTATTTCGGCTCTTATACACGCTGCTACTATGGTAGCAGCAGGGATTTTTCTTGTAGCTCGGCTTCTTCCTCTTTTCATAGTTATACCTTACATAATGAATCTCATTTGTTTAGTAGGTATAATAACAGTACTTTTAGGAGCTACTTTAGCTCTTGCCCAAAGAGACATTAAAAGAAGTTTAGCTTATTCTACAATGTCTCAATTGGGTTATATTATGTTAGCTCTAGGTATAGGTTCTTATCGAGCTGCTTTATTCCATTTGATCACCCATGCCTATTCTAAAGCTTTATTATTTTTGGGATCCGGATCCATTATTCATTCAATGGAACCTATTGTTGGATATTCACCAGAGAAAAGTCAGAATATGGTTCTTATGGGAGGTTTAACAAAATATGTTCCAATTACAAAAACTACTTTTTTTTTAGGTACACTTTCTCTTTGTGGTATTCCGCCTCTTGCTTGTTTTTGGTCCAAAGATGAAATTCTTCACGATAGTTGGTTGTACTCACCAATTTTCGCACTAATAGCTTGGTTCACAACAGGATTAACCGCATTTTATATGTTTAGGATGTACTTACTTACCTTTGATGGGTATTTGCGCATTCATTTTCAAGATTATAGTAGTCTTATTAGTACAAAAAAGAGTTCGTTTTATTCCATATCTCTATGGGGAAAGGGGACACTTAAGAAAGTCAATAGGAATTTCTTTTTTTCAAACATGAATAAGAATAAGGTTTGTTTTTTTTCAAGAGATATATATAAGATTGACAAGAATGTAAGAAGTAAGATACGAGACTTTAGTACTTACTTTAGAAATAGGTACACTTATATGTATCCTCACGAATCGAGCAATACTATGTTATTTCCTCTACTTGTATTAGTACTATTTACTTTGTTCATTGGATCAATAGGAATTTCTTTTAACGGAGGAGCAATATATTTGGATCTATTATCAAAATGGTTAACTCCGTCGACAACCCTTTTTCATCAAGAATTGAATTCTTCTGAGGATTGGTATGGATTTTTGTCAAATGCTTTTTTTTCGGTAAGTATAGCTCTTTTCGGACTATTGATAGCATCTCTTTTTTATGGATCTATTTATTCATCTTTCAAGAATTTGGGCTTAATTAATTTCTTTTTAAAAAGAGGTCCTAAAAGAATTATTCTGGACAAAATAAAAGGTGTGATATACAATTGGTCATATAATCGTGGTTATATAGATATTCTTTATACTGGAATTTTTACCATGAATATAAGAGGGTTAGCCGAGCTAACTCAGTTTTTTGATAAATATATAATTGATGGAATTCTAAATGGGATTGGTGTTGCAAGTTTCTTTATGGGCGAAGGGATAAAATATATGGGAGGTGGACGAATCTCATCTTATCTATTCTTGTATTTTTCTTATGTGTCAATATTTTTATTCATATTCATTCTTTTCTTTTTCTCTTCTTTCAGTCTTCCCAATTCCCAATTCTCTTGATGGGTCTCCAGATCAGAATCTTCGTAAACCGGGCTATCTTGATAGCGTGCCTCTTTAAAGTGAAATTCATCCTTTGTTTTTTCCTTTCCATTCACTCGGATCTCTTCCGTTTCATCTATTTTGTCCAGATCCTCCTCTTGTTCCTGTTTAGTCTCCTTCATTTCGGAAGTTGTTTCTACATCGCTTTCTTCCTTTCTTTCTCCCCCTTCTTCCGTTTCTGAGGTTTCTTTCTCTTTCAGTTTCTTAGTGACAATAGGCGACGGCATTCTGCCTAAATAGTAGACGCAGGTGATAAAGAAGAGAATACTAAAGATTCGAGCTATAGAATTTCTCAATTCTGACACAAGATACTTATTAGATCGAATAGAATGATTTTGCCGTATCCAGAATAATACCAATCCAACCCATTTCATGAATAAAATGTGACCAATTAACCAACCAACAAAACTACTTGTTAAAAATAAAATCTTGTTGTTGCATCGAAACATAGAAATGTTGACTAATCTGGCTAACGTGGAACTTGGTAAAATGAAATGGTTGAATAATTGAAAGATTAGATTATTCAGGAATACACATTGAATGCTGAGATTACGCATTGAATTTCTGGTAGTAGATCCATAATCAAAAAAGTTTTTATGATTGTTCCAGAAGAAATGAAACAAAAGATACGGTAGAACTAGGACAGTTATTGTATGAGGTCTACCCAATGCTAGATGCAGAGGCGCATAATAGATCGATATGAACATCATGAGCTGTCCCGCAATAAAACCAGTTGTTGCTGATACCTCCTTCTCGGTTCCTTCTTCCATAACCCGAGCTCGGAGAAGGAAGAGATAAGAGGGCCCTATGGAGAATGTGGTCAGAAATCCATAATAGAGCCCGACCACAACGACCGAATTTATTATCTTCATGCATAAGGATAATGGATTACCTAGTAGAAAAGATTTAAAAATCATCACAAACCTCCCCTTTTTCTTTTCTATTGCAATTTCTCGATTATTATATGATGATTTCTTAACTTTCCATATCTATATAGATAGAAACATAGAAACAG